CTAGTTGGGATGGCGAAATGAACCGGAAATCAATTCATTTATTCGGAGAAGTGATGAACAAGCGCTAGTACTGAAATAGAGATTACAAGAGTAAATATTCGCCCGCGAGAACTTTATTTTTTTTTTGGAATTGGTAAACTTGAATACTTGAATAAAGGACAAAAGAAAATATTAATATCAATTCAAATGAATTGAAATTCAAATTTTAATCCTTTTATTCGCGAGGAGCCGGATGAGAAGAAACCCTCACGTCCAGTTCTGTAGTAGAGATGGAATTCCGAAAGAACCATCAACTATAACCCAAAAAGAACTAGATTCCGTAAACAACATAGAGGAAGAATGAAGGGAATATCTTATCGAGGTAATCATATTTGTTTCGGTAAATATGCTCTTCAGGCACTTGAACCTGCTTGGATCACATCTAGACAAATCGAAGCAGGTCGGCGGGCAATGACGCGAAATGCGCGCCGTGGTGGAAAAATATGGGTCCGTATATTTCCAGACAAAGCGGTTACAGTAAGACCCGCCGAAACACGTATGGGTTCGGGGAAAGGATCCCCTGAATATTGGGTAGCTGTTGTTAAACCGGGACGAATACTATATGAAATAGGTGGAGTAACCGAAAATCTAGCTAGAAGGGCTATTTTAATAGCAGCATCCAAAATGCCTATACGAACTCAATTTATTATTTCTGGATAAAAACTTAGAAGCAGCAGAAATGCGTCTTGAGAATGAAACAAAACCACGGGTTTCTTTTTTTGGACAAACAGTATTTCTTTTATTTTCTTAATCCTTTGCATTGCAAGAATAGACTCAAAAATTCATATGATTCAACCTCAGACGCATTTAAATGTAGCGGATAACAGCGGGGCTCGAAAATTGATGTGTATTCGAATTATAGGAGCTAGTAATCGCCGATATGCTCATATTGGTGACGTTATTGTTGCTGTGATCAAAGAAGCAGTACCAAATATGCCCCTAGAAAAATCAGAAGTAGTCAGAGCTGTAATTGTTCGTACCTCTAAAGAACTTAAACGTGACAGCGGTATGATAATACGATATGATGACAATGCTGCAGTTGTGATCGATCAAGAAGGAAATCCAAAAGGAACTCGAATTTTTGGCGCAATCCCCCGCGAATTGAGACAATTAAATTTTACTAAAATAGTTTCATTAGCTCCCGAGGTATTATAAAATGAGATCCTGATATTCTTTAGAGTATTTATTTGAAAGGAAATAGATTAAGAACTAGATTAATTCATAGATTGTGTCTCACGCATATACCTTGAAAAATTCATATTCATAAAAAAAAAAAGAAAAAACATGTTAATTATATCCAATTTTGAGGCACCCAAATTTTTAGTTCATCATGGGCAGAGACACTATTGCTGAGATAATAACCTCTATACGAAATGCTGATATGGATCGAAAAAGAGTTGTTCGCATAGCATCTACTAATATTACCGAAAATATTGTTAAAATACTTTTCCGAGAAGGTTTTATCGAAAACGTCAGAAAACATCGAGAAAAAAACCAAAATTTTTTGGTTTTAACCCTGCGGCATAGAAGGAATAGGAAAAGACCCTATACAAATTTTTTAAATTTAAAAAGGATCAGTCGACCCGGTTTACGAATCTATTCTAACTCCCAACGAATTCCTAGAATTTTAGGTGGGATGGGGATTGTAATTCTTTCTACTTCTCGAGGTCTAATGACAGACCGGGAGGCTCGAATAGAAGGAATCGGTGGGGAAATTTTGTGTTATATATGGTAATCCTTTTAATATCCAAATGGGATCCGAAACCTCTTCCTATTTGTAAAAAAAAAAAAAAAAAGAAAGGGGGTGAGTTGTCTAATATCGTTTCTCCTCCATTAGTTGATACTTCAAGGGGGCTTTACCTGGAATGAAAGAACAAAAATGGATTTATGAAGGTTTAATTACTGAATCGCTTCCAAATGGCATGTTCCGGGTTCGGTTAGATAATGAAGATCTGATTCTAGGTTATGTTTCAGGAAAGATCCGACGTAGTTTTATACGGATACTGCCAGGAGATAAAGTCAAAATTGAAGTAAGTCGTTATGATTCAACCAGAGGACGTATAATTTATCGACTCCGAAACAAGGATTCAAAAGATTAGGTAGTTTTTATTCAATATGATTCGAGATCAAAAATTTCAAGAAACTTATTTTCTACCAAGAATTTTCTACCAAGAAGTAGATTCAGAATTAAGATAAGGAATGACAAATATGAAAATAAGAGCTTCCGTTCGTAAAATTTGTGAAAAATGTCGACTAATCCGTAGACGGGGGCGTATTAGAGTAATTTGTTCCAACCCGAGACATAAACAAAGACAAGGATAATCGGACTCACTAAAAGGCCCAGCATACAAATAAAGAATCTGTTTTGACATGAAATGGATATATCCATATATTTCTGACTCATATTTATGAGATGATACAATATGGCAAAAGCTATACCGAGAACCGGTTCACGTAGAAA